ATATAAATATATGTTTATGGATTTTTCATTTTTATGAAATGGTATATATTGGTTGGTTAAAAATAGGGGTTTAAGAATTAACCCTCATTAGAACAAATAAATTTTATAAAAGTGTAAACTAAAAAGGGGGGGTTAAGGGGCCTTTTTTTACGGTTAAAAAAAAATAAAAGGTTGTTTATGTTCAAGTGTATATATATATATAAACATTTAATTTATAAATACATTGAAATTTAATATTTAATTTAATAGATTGTATTATATTAGTTTAATATACATATCTTGTTTAATATATTTATTTATTTGTTCTAATGAGGGTTAATTATCTTATGTTAAAATGTAGTCTCTTTATTTTGTGTCATTTGGACCTCAGTATATTTAGATATGATATCAGTTGCTAGATAGATGTTTAGAGTGTGTTATATACACGGCGCAATAGAGTTAGGGATTATAAAAATAATATATTTCGAGATATGGCTAATAGACTATATCTAAATTTAATAATGTTTATTATATATATACATAGGTGTGTAAAATTGTTTTATTGTAATAGATAGTTCTTATAGTGTAGTGTAGCACGTGAGATTTTCAATCTCTTAGAGCACTAATTGTGTGTAGAGTGTTAAGAATAATTTTATTAGTATAAATAGTATGTTTGTTTTCCAAACAAGTGGTTTAAATTATTTAAATAAAGTAGTAAATAAGTTAGGATGAATGTAATTATTGTTAAGGTTTTAAGTTAATTTAAACTGGAGGCTTTCAAGGTCTTTAATAAATATATGTTGTTTAAATCTTGTTGTGGGGTGGTCGATTTAAGTCGGTAGATTGTAAATTTATGAATGAGTTGTTATACTCTCCCATAAATATTTGTTTGTTGTATGTATATATAAAACTTAAGTGTGTATTATCATATTTCATTTTAGATGAGGGTTAAATTATGTTGTAGTTAGTTTTAGTAGAATAGTTAAGTTATATTAAGTATATTGTTTGGTTAAATAGATTAAATTGTTTATTTATTTAGTATTAGTAGTATAGAAATAAATGTTGATTGTAAGTACTGTAGAGGAAATTATTTTAGTATCTGTTGTTTAGTAGGGATTTGTTTTCGTACCTTTTGTATAATGGATTAATGATTGGTGATTGTTTTATAATGATTTCTCGAAGTGAAAGGATTTACTTAATAGGTTGTATGTTAACGTTGTATAGTTATATATTGATTATTAAGTGGTAATGAAATGTTTATCGTTTTTCGTGATAGCTAGTTTATTGGTGTAAAATATTTAAGTATTGTAATGTTAGGTGTAGTGTTGTGCTGATTTGACATTAGCTTACTATATGGGGGATAAGCTTCATATAATTTAATAGAATTTGTTGTGTACTAGTTGTAATTTAAGTAGAATTAATAATGTTTTTCTTTAAAAGTAGTTTAAATTTTTGTTGTAAATTAGTAAATTCATGTTTAGGTAGCTGATAAATGTTTATGAATTGTTTTATAGATATTTATAATGTTAATATGAGTATTAGTTATTATTATATTATGTTTAATTATTATTATAGGTGTATATGGTTTATATTATTAGTATAGAGTTAAGTAGGGTAAAGGAATTCGGCAAATATTAATCTCGCCTGTTTATCAAAAACATGTCTCTTTGTTAATTATAAATAGAGAGTCGGGCCTGCTCGGTGAATAATCATTTTAACAGCTGCGGTATTTTAACTGTACTAAGGTAGCATAATAATTTGCCTTATAATTTGAGGCTAGAATGAATGGTTTGACGAAGGTTAATCTGTCTCTACTCTATTTTTTAGAATTTAATTTTTATAGTGAAAAAGCTTGTATTTTTTAAAGGGACGAGAAGACCCTATTGAGCTTATAATTTTATTGTTGTTTTGTAATTATTTATGTGATGATAGATAAATTTTAATTGGGGTGATTGAGGAATAAGGTAATAGTAGTAACTTCCTTAGAAATAAATGTTGTTGGGTGAAGTAACCAATATATTATTGCTTATAATATAGTTACCATAGGGATAACAGCGTAATTTGTTTAGAGAGTTCTTATTGAAAAATGAGATTGCGACCTCGATGTTGGATTAAAGTAACCTTAAGGTGCAGAAGCTTTAATAAGGTAAATCTGTTCGATTTTTAAAACTTTACATGATCTGAGTTCAGACCGGCGTGAGCCAGGTTGGTTTCTATCTTTTAAAAATGATTATTGCTTCTTTTAGTACGAAAGGACCAAAGATAGCTAAAAGTTTGTTAATTATAATACATGGTTGGCAGAATAATGTGAATAATTTAGGATTATTTTATGAGATTGTTATAATCTTACCTTGTAATAAATTAAGATGGCAGATCAGTGCGTAGGGTTTAAGGTCCTGTTAGGGAGTATATTTGTTACTCTTCTTAGTAATGTTGGTTGAGTTATTGTCTAGAGTTGTTTCGTTTATTTGTGCACTTTTGGCTGTTGCTTTTTTTACTTTGTTGGAACGTAAGGGGTTGGGATATTTTCAGTTGCGTAAAGGTCCAAATAAAGTAGGGTTGATGGGTTTGCCTCAGCCTTTGGCTGATGCGGTAAAATTGTTTAGTAAAGAATTGGTTAAGCCTACTTTAGTAAATGTTTTTCCCTTTTTGATTTGTCCTTTTATTAGTTTATTTTTGGGGCTTGTGTTGTGAATTTTATATAATAATTATTTTGTGTGTAGAATAGGGGGTTTAAGTATAATATTGTTTTTATGTGTTTCTAGGTTAGGGGTGTATAGAGTTATAGGAGCTGGATGATTTTCTAATTCTAAATATGCTTTATTGGGTTCTGTTCGTGCTGTTGCTCAGAGTATTTCTTATGAGGTAAGGATGTCTTTAATTTTATTAAGTTGTTTGCTTTTAGTTGGTAGAATGAGTTTAAGGGTGGTTATAAAATATCAGGTTTTTGTTTGGATTTTTTTTGTTAATTTTTTTATATTGCTTATATGGTTTGTTTCTTGTGTAGCTGAGACTCATCGTGCCCCTTTCGATTTTGCAGAGGGAGAGACTGAGTTGGTTTCTGGGTTTAATGTTGAGTATGGAGGGGTTGGTTTTGCAGTATTATTTATGGCTGAGTATAGTAATATTTTGTTTATAAGTGTGTTAGTTGTTAGATTATTTTTTGGTGGTGTTATTTTTGTTGGTTTATATGGGATAGGTTTGTGTATTTTTGTTAGAGGTGTAGCTTTTTTGTTTATCTGGGTTCGTGCTAGATATCCTCGATATCGTTATGATTTGTTAATATATTTGATTTGAAAGAGTTATTTGCCTAGTGTGTTGAATATCTTAATTTTTTTAGTGGTGTGTCTTTACTTATTAAATTACAGAGGGTAGTTTAATTAAAATATTAACATTGGAAGTTAGAGATTAAGTTTATCACTTACCTTTTGAGATGAGTTTGTTGTTTATAGTTTCTGTGGGATTTTCTTTGAGTAGAATTTGTTTGATAGTAATTCAGCCCTTGAGTCTTGGTTTTATACTCATGTCAGTTGTATTATGTGTTAGAGGATTAGTGGGTATGATTGCTTTTTCTTGGTATGGATATTTGCTTTTTTTGGTTTATGTTGGGGGGCTATTAGTTATGTTTATGTATGTTATTAGATTGATTCCTAATTTGATTTTTTTATCTAGTAAAGTATTTATGTATTTTTTTGTTATTTGTTTAGGGTTTGTGGTTATAAATTTTTTTGTTACCAAAGATTTAATTAGGGTGGATATAAAAGATTTGTCTTTACTTGATTTTAGTTCTATAAGTGTGGGCGGTGGTAGAATGATTATAATATATGATAATTTTATATGTTATTTATTTTTAGGTGTTATTTTATTATTTGTTTTGATTAGGGTTGTTAAGATTTGTTATTATTGTGAGGGCCCTCTTCGTGTTTTTAAATTTAAATAGTATGCTTAGGTCATTACGTAAAAGTCATCCTGTTTTAAAGATTTTGAATGGTGCTCTTGTGGATTTGCCCACTCCTGTTAATTTATCTATTTGGTGGAATTTTGGTTCTTTGTTGGGTTTATGTTTAATTGTACAGGTTGCTAGTGGGTTATTTTTAGCTATACATTATACTTCATGTGTTGAGATAGCTTTTGATTCTGTAGTTCATATTATACGAGATGTGAATTATGGTTGGGTTTTGCGTTATATTCATGCTAATGGGGCTTCTTTTTTTTTTATTTGTTTGTATTTTCATGTTGCTCGTGGTATTTATTATGGTTCATATACTATGGTTGAAACTTGAAATATTGGAGTTGTTTTATTATTTTTAGTGATGGGAACTGCTTTTGTTGGTTATGTTCTTCCTTGGGGTCAAATATCTTTTTGGGGAGCTACTGTAATTACTAATTTGGTTTCTGCTATCCCTTATGTTGGTGAGATAATTGTGTATTGGATTTGAGGGGGGTTTTCTGTAGATAATGCTACTCTTAGTCGATTTTTTTGTTTTCATTTTTTATTGCCTTTTGTATTGATTGGTATGGTTATTTTACATTTGTTATTTTTACATCATACGGGTGGGAATAATCCTTTGGGGATTAATAGTAATTTAGATAAAATTCCTTTTCATCAATATCATAGATATAAAGATTTGTTTGGGTTTTTTATTATATTATTTTTATTGATTGAGATTAGGTTATTATTTCCTAATGTTTTAGGGGATTCTGAAAATTTTATTCCTGCTAATCCTTTAGTAACTCCTTTACATATTAAACCTGAGTGGTATTTTTTATTTGCTTATGCTATTCTTCGTTCGATTCCTAGAAAGCTTGGGGGAGTAATCAGATTGGTAATGTCTATTTGTGTTTTGTTTTTTTTACCTTTACTTCATGTTGGTGGTTGTCGGGGTTGCGCGTATAATGTTTTTATGCAGTTTAATTTTTGGTTGATAGTAGGTTGTTTTTTTTTGTTGACTTGAATTGGGGGTTGTCCAGTAGAGTATCCGTATGAATTTATTGGTCGTGTTTTGAGGGTTTTTTGATTTAGTATTTTTTTGGTTCGTCCGTTTTTGGATTTGTTATGATTAAATATTTTAGATTATTAGGTTTTGCTGGGAAATACTAGTTTTGAAAATTGGTTAGAAGTGTTCGATTCACTTAAAAACTTAGTTATAAAGATATGTAATCTAATGTTGGTTTACAAGACCAAAGTTTTACTATTAAACTATTATAACTTAGTTATGATTATAAGCGGAGAGTTATTATTGGGAGTTTTTATTTATGTTAGTGGTTTTTTGGTTTTGTTGTTTCAATGAAAACATATTTTAAATATTTTATTAAGTTTTGAAATTTTAATGTTGGGTATTATTTTTTCTTTTTTATTAAGTTGAGGGTTGTTTAGTAGAGATTATAGAATTATAATGGTAATTGTGGTTTTTGGGGTTTGTGAAGCTAGATTGGGTTTGTCTTTATTGGTTAGATTAATTCGTGTACATGGTAATGATTACGTTAGATCTTTAAGTTTATATAAATTATAGGTTTAGTTTTTAGCTTGGTTGGTTTAATATTTATGATTAATTCAATGATTTGAGAGGTCCGTTTTTGGTGAGTTATATTGATGGGGTTTTTGTCTTTAAAGTATTTAAATGTGGATGTTTGAGGTTTATTATTTACACAACATTTATATTGTGATAGGATGAGGGGGATTTTGATTGTTTTAACTTTATGGATTACTGGTTTGATATTTTTAGCTAGTTATTATTCAGTTAAGTATATAAATAATAAGAGTTTATTATTCTCTGTTGTAGTGTTGTTGTTATGTTTAGTTGTGGTTTTATATTTTTTGAGTGTGCATATTATATATTTTTATATTTTTTTTGAGATTTCTTTAATTCCTACTTTAATGTTAATTATTGGTTGGGGTTATCAGCCGGAGCGTTTACAAGCGGGGATATATATAATACTATACACTATTGTTGCGTCTTTACCCTTATTAATTAGTTTAATTATGTTGAGAGAGTTATATTCTTCTTTTAATATATTATTAGTTTATTATTTAAATTGTTTAAGGAGTCTTCATAATGTTAATATTTTATGGTTTTTGGGGGTTATAATAGCCTTTTTGGTAAAGTTGCCTATATTTTCTGTTCATTTATGGCTTCCTAAGGCTCATGTAGAGGCCCCTATTGCGGGTTCTATAATTTTAGCTGGGGTTTTATTAAAATTAGGGGGTTATGGTATTTTACGGGTGTTGAGAGTTTTTTTTTTCAATGAGTTGGTGTTTAGTAAAATTTTTATTGTTGTTTGTTTATGGGGGGGTGTAATTACTGCTATTATTTGTGTTGGTCAAAGTGATGTAAAGTCTTTGATTGCTTATTCTTCTGTGGGTCATATAGGTGTTATATTGGCTGGTAGTTTAAGTAAATTTATGTGGGGTTGAGAAGGAGGGATGCTTATGTTGGTTTCTCATGGTTTTTGTTCTTCTGGGTTGTTTTGTTTAGCTAATTTAATGTATGAAAAACTTAAAAGTCGTAGATTATTTCTTTGTGGTGGAATAATTAATATTAATTCTATTATGTGTTTGTGGTGGTTTTTGTTTTGTATTGCTAATATAGGGGCTCCTCCTTACGTAAATTTGGTAAGAGAGGTTATGTTGTTTTGTTCTATGTATTTGTATAGGAGTTGGTTTGTTCTTATTATTTTGTTGATAGTATTTGTGGGAGGTTTATATAATTTAGTTATGTTTGTTAGTACTCAGCATGGTAGTGTAATGGGTTTTGTAAATAGAAGGTTTGTTAATGTTTGTAATGAATATTTATTATTATTTCTTCATTTTTATCCTATATTGTTTTTTATTTTAAATGTAGGTTATTTAAATAAGGTTATTTTGTTTTAGTAGAGTTAGTTTAAGGATAAAATAATAAATTGTGGGTTTATAGATAAATTTTTTTACTTTACTATGTTTAATTTGATTGGTGTTGAGCTATGTTTTAGTATTATATTATTTACTTGATTTTTTTTTATATGTTTAGTTTTAGTTTATTTGTGTGTAAATAATATTTGTTTATTATTTAGATGAGAATTAATAAATTGTATGAGTAGAAGAGTAGAGTTTGATTTGGTTATTGATTGAATAAGGTGTAGATTTAGGGGTTTGGTTTGTTTTATTTCTGGTTGTGTGATAGTTTTTACTATTTCTTATATAAGGGGGGATAGGAATTTGTTTCGATTTAGTTTGACTGTGATGTTGTTTGTGTTGTCTATAAATTTTTTAATTTTTATTCCAGGCTTGGTGTCTTTATTATTGGGTTGAGATGGATTAGGGTTGGTGTCTTTTTGTCTTGTTATTTATTATCAAAATAGTAAATCTTTGGCTGCTGGTATATTAACTGTTCTCATAAATCGTGTTGGTGATTGTTTTATTTTGGGGGCTATCTCTATAATGGTTGTTTTGGGTCATTGGAATATATTATGTTTATGAGAGTTTCATGGGTTTATATATGTAAATTTATTTATCATGATTGCTGGTATGACTAAGAGTGCTCAAATTCCTTTTAGGAGATGGCTTCCTGCTGCTATAGCTGCTCCTACACCTGTTTCAGCTTTAGTTCATTCATCTACTTTAGTAACTGCTGGTGTTTTTTTATTTATTCGTTTTTTTAATTATTTAAGATGTTATTATTGGTTTAGAGTTTTTATAGTGTATATTTCTATTATAACTACAATTATATCTGGTGTTTGTGCGCTGTATGAGTATGATATAAAGAAAATTATTGCTTTGTCGACTCTTAGTCAGTTGGGTGTTATAATAATATCTCTTGGGTTGGGGTTGCCTATGTTAGCCTTATTTCATTTATATACTCATGCTATGTTTAAGGCTTTGTTGTTTATGTGTGGTGGTAATATTATTCATTGTTTTAGTGGGAAACAGGATATACGTCAAATTAATAATGTGTCTAAATTACTTCCTGTGACTAGTATATTTTTAAATATTTCGAACATGGCTCTGTGTGGGATGCCTTTTCTTGCTGGGTTTTATTCTAAGGATTTAATTATTGAGGGTTTAATTACTGGTAACATAAATATGGTAACTTTCTTGTTGGGGGTTTTTGGTGTTTGTTTAACTGTAATATACTCTGTTCGGTTTTCTTTTTATATTATTTGGGGTAGTAATAGTTCTGATGTTTATGTTAATATGGGGGATGGTGATATAAAGATGATTTTTTCAATATCAATGTTAGTAGTTGGGGCTTTATGGGGAGGTTTTGTTTTTCAGAGATTATTTTGTTTATTTAGTGTTGAGTTTTTTTTACCTTTGGCTATAAAGCTTATTGTTCCTTTTTTAATTTTTATGAGATTGTTATTTTCTTTTGGGTTTTGAGATAGAGGTAGAATGAATATTAAGTTTAATATGTTGGGGTATGTAAATAGAAGAATATGGTTTTTATCTAGTTTTGTGTGTTATCCTATGATTAGGGGATTTAAGTTTGTGTCTAATAGGGGGTTAAAGGTTGTTGATATGGGTTGGTTTGAGATTATAGGAGGTCAGGGGGTTTTTGGCGTTAATAAGATTATTTTTTTTTTGTTAGAACATTGAATGATGTTATTATTTAATTGTTATATAATTGTTTTTTTAGTTGTGGTTTTTATTATTTAATATTTATTAATATTAATAAAAGTGTGTATTTATCTATTGATGGTCATCTGTGTATAGGGTGATTAGTAGTGAAAAAATGTATCCTTGAATAATACCAATACCAATTTCGAAGATAAAGTAACCGATTTGAATAAGTATAACTAGGCTTGATACTATGTATCTATTAGATAGTAATGAGATTGTTAAGTAGTCCCCAATTAGTGTTAAAATAATATGTCCTGCACTGATGTTTGCAGCTAGTCGAATAGATAGAGTAATAGGTCGTACTATGATTCTTAAGGTTTCAATAATGGGTAGGAATGGGATTAAAAATCTTGGGGTTCCTAGAGGGAGTATGAAGGCTAATCTTGAGTAGGGATTATTGAAATAAGATGATATAATTAAGGAGAGTCAGAGTGGGAGGGCTAGGGTGAAGGTTATAGCTAAATGACTAGTAGTACTGAATACATAAGGTATAAGTCCTAATATATTAAAATTAATAATGGTAATAAATAGAGAAGATGTTAATAGTCTAAATCCCCCTAAGTTTATTCTATAAGATCGGGTTGTTTGGGTGTTAATAGCTTGTTTGGGTATATTTATAATATTTGTTAAATTTGATGGGTTGATTCAGTAAGAGGAATTAATAAAAAATAGAGATCAGAGGGATAGTGTTCATGTTATTAAATGAGCTGAGAATAGTGTTGAGTTATGATCATCAAAAGAAGAGAAGATGTCTACTATCATATTATCATTTGTAGCTAATATTTGAGCTGGTTTTTGGGGTTTTGTTAATTATATATAAATTATTGGTATTTCATCATATAATAGATGTGTTTAGAATTATAATGGATCAGAATATAATAAATAAAAATAATCAGTTGATGGGGGATAGTTGTGGCATATAAAAGGTACTAATGGGTATAGTAATTTAAAATTGACAATTTTATGTTATTTATTAACTAACCTTTCTTATTCATTTATTAGGTTTAGCCATTTAATAAAATGGTTTATATTCACAATTTCAAGTGTAATAGGTATAAATGAGTGATTAGCTCCACAAATTTCTGAGCATTGGCCATAATAGAGACCGGGTCGTCTTGGGTACAGTATTAGTTGGTTTAGTCGTCCAGGGATGGCATCTACTTTAACTCCAAGTGAGGGTACTGTTCATGAGTGAATAACATCTGCTGAGGATACAATAATTCGTGTATTGGTTTTTATAGGTAAAATTAGGTGGTGATCAGTTTCTAGTAGTCGGAAATTTCCTAGATCTAATTCATTTGTGGGAATTATATAAGAGTCGAATTCAATATCTAGAAAGTCTGAATATTCATAACTTCAGTATCATTGATGCCCTATAGTTTTGATGGTAATTAGAGGATCATTAGTTTCGTCCAGTAAGTATAGAAGTCGTAATGAGGGAAGGGCTAAAAATAGTAGAATGACTGCCGGAGCGATAGTTCAGATGGTTTCAATTTTTTGTCTTTCGGTGATGTTTAAGCAGGAAAATTTATTGGTCATGAGGATTATTGATATATATATTACTATAGTAAGTACTATAATAATAGCAAATATGGCGTGATCGTGGAAAAAAATAATTTGTTCTATTAAAGGTGAACAAGCATCTTGAAATCCTAATTGTCCTCAGTAGGTCATATTTAAATATAAAGGGCTCCTGTTTCAGGGAGGCTGTGGAAATCAATTGGTAGGCGATTATCTCATTCTAGGGATGTTGTTAGGTGGTTAGATCAGATAATTGTTCGTTGGGAAATCAGGCTTTCTCATACAATAAAGATGAAGAATAAAACACTGGTTAGTGATACTATAGATCCTATTGATGATACTATATTTCATTTGGTGTAACAATCTGGGTAGTCTGAATAACGTCGTGGTATACCGGCTAAACCTAAAAAATGTTGTGGAAAAAAGGTTAAGTTTACTCCTAAGAATATGGTTATGAAGTGGGCTTTAGTTCATTGTTGATTTAGTCTTAAACCAGTAATTAGTGGGTATCAGTGATTAAATCCTCCAAATAGAGCAAATACTGCCCCTATGGATAGGACATAATGGAAGTGGGCTACAACGTAATAGGTGTCATGGAGTATAATGTCTAGAGAAGAATTTGATAGAATAATACCAGTTAACCCCCCCACAGTAAATAGAAAAATAAATCCTAATGCTCAGAGTATAGGGGTATTATATTTAATTGGGGATCCATAAATTGTGGCTAATCAACTAAATACTTTAATTCCTGTAGGGATTGCAATAATTATTGTTGCTGATGTGAAGTAGGCACGAGTATCTACATCTATACCGACTGTGAATATGTGGTGGGCTCATACAATGAAACCTAGAAGCCCAATTGATAGTATTGCATAGATTATTCCTAAGGCTCCAAAGATTTCTTTTTTAAAAGAGTGATGGGAAACAATATGAGAAATAATACCAAAAGCTGGAAGAATTAAAATATAGACTTCTGGGTGTCCAAAAAATCAGAATAGGTGTTGGTATAGGATGGGATCTCCACCTCCCCTTGGGTCAAAAAAAGTAGTATTAAAGTTTCGGTCAGTTAGTAATATTGTAATAGCCCCTGCTAGTACAGGTAAGGATAGGAGTAGTAGGATTGCGGTAATAAATACGGATCAGGCAAATAGAGGTAAACGTTCTATTTGTAGACCTTCTCATCGTATATTTAAGATTGTTGTAATAAAGTTAATGGCTCCTAAAATGGAAGATACCCCTGCTAAATGAAGTGAGAAAATGGCTAAGTCTACTGATGGGCCCGCGTGGGAGAGATTTCTAGATAAAGGGGGATAAACTGTTCATCCTGTTCCAGCCCCTCTCTCTACGGCTGAAGAAGCTAGAAGTAGTGTTAAGGAAGGGGGTAGTAATCAGAATCTTATGTTATTTATTCGTGGAAAAGCTATATCGGGTGCTCCTAATATTAGGGGTACTAATCAATTACCAAATCCTCCAATTATAATAGGTATAACTAAGAAGAAAATTATAATGAAACCATGGGCAGTAACTACTACATTATATAGTTGGTCATCGTTTAATAATGACCCTGGTTGTCCTAATTCAGTACGAATTATTAATCTTAAGGAGGTTCCTAGAAGTCCTGCTCAAATACCGAAAATAAAGTATAGTGTACCAATATCTTTGTGATTTGTAGAAAATAGTCATCGCATATTGAGTGTAATTTAAAGATAATTGGGTTGTATATAAATTAATTGAGTGTAGTAAGTATTTACTTGATTATGGTAGTTGTGATAGAATTATTTTATTCAGTTTAGTGATCCTTGGTTTCATTCATGGAATAGTCCTAGTAGTAAAATTATTAAGAATATAATGGAACTTGTTAGGGGTCAGTGTGTATTGGAGTTTATAATATTTATTGTGAGAGGTATTAATAGGATAATCTCTACATCGAAAATTAAAAAGATTACAGCTAAAAGAAAAAATCGTATAGAGAAAGGGGCACGAGTATGGGTTGAGGGATCAAAGCCACACTCAAAGGGGGAGTTTTTTTCTCGATCTATGTAGGAGCGTTTATTAATAATAAGCCCTAAGATTAATAAGATTATATTGACTATAAATAGGATGAATAGGTAAATTAAAATAGTTATCATAAACACGGAATAGAATATAGTTATATTATAAATATAGTCCTTTAGGTTCAGTGTTGGCCAGTGAAGTAATATAGATTACAGTTTTTTAATTAACAGTTAAATGCCTCTATTTGGCTTTTCACTGAGTAATTGTGGTATTAAAGATAAGTTCTTTCTTTATGATTGCAAATCATGTCTTCTAGTATATAAAGTATAATACCGTGTTTAATGGATGTAATATCTGGTTAAGATCCTCATCAGTAAATACATGTATATAGGATTAGTCAGACAACATCTACGAAGTGTCAATATCATGCTGCGGCTTCAAAGCCAAGATGGTGATTTGTTGAGAAGTGGTGATATAAGATTCGTATTAAGCAGGTGAATAAGAAAATAGATCCGATTATTACATGAAGTCCGTGAAAGCCTGTAGCTACAAAAAAGGTTGAACCGTAGATTCTATCTGAGATAGAAAATGAAGTTTCTATATATTCTTGGGCTTGTAGTACTGTAAAGTACACTCCTAGAATAATTGTGAGGATTATAGATTGGGTCGCTTCTTTGTGGTTTCCACATATTAATGAGTGGTGAGCTCATGTAACAGTTACTCCGGACGCCAGCAGAATGGCTGTATTTAGAAGGGGTACTTGAAATGGGTTTAAGGGGTGGATGTGAATAGGGGGTCAACAGGCACCTACTTCTGTATTTGGGGCGAGTCTTCTGTGGAAGTAAGCTCAGAAGAATGCAAAAAAGAAACAAATTTCTGATGTAATGAATAAAATTATACCTATACGTATGCCTAATGAGACTTTTATAGTGTGGTAGCCTTGAAAGGTTCTTTCTCGAATAATGTCTCGTCATCATTGGAATATAGTTATTGTGATGAGGAATAATCCTAAGGACATAGTAATAATACCGTGATTATGAAATCAAGAGGTTAGTCCAACGGTTAAAAATATTGCACCCAGGGACCCTGTGAGAGGTCATGGGCTGAATTCTACAAGGTGGAAAGGATTTCGAGTCATATATAAATATATGTTTATGGATTTTTCATTTTTATGAAATGGTATATATTGGTTGGTTAAAAATAGGGGTTTAAGAATTAACCCTCATTAGAATAAATAAATTTTATAAAAGTGTAAACTAAAAAGGGGGGGTTAAGGGGCCTTTTTTTACGGTTAAAAAAAAAATAAAAGGTTGTTTATGTTCAAGTGTATATATATATATAAACATTTAATTTATAAATACATTGAAATTTAATATTTAATTTAATAGATTGTATTATATTAGTTTAATATACATATCTTGTTTAATATATTTATTTATTTGTTCTAATGAGGGTTAATTATCTTATGTTAAAATGTAGTCTCTTTATTTTGTGTCATTTGGACCTCAGTATATTTAGATATGATATCAGTTGCTAGATAGATGTTTAGAGTGTGTTATATACACGGCGCAATAGAGTTAGGGATTATAAAAATAATATATTTCGAGATATGGCTAATAGACTATATCTAAATTTAATAATGTTTATTATATATATACATAGGTGTGTAAAATTGTTTTATTGTAATAGATAGTTATGTTATGAGGAATACATTATGGTGTATGGCACATAAATTTTTGGATTTTAAGGAAAAGGCTCGATACCTTTTTTTGTAATTGTAATTGGTCTTGTAGTTTATATTAAAATGTTTAGTTGCAAACTTTGAGAAACATGTGTTTGTTAAGACTTAATAAAGTAAGCTAAATTTAAGCTGTTGGGTTCATACCCCGAAAATAAATAGTGGTATATTTCTTTATTATTTAATTTGGCTTTGGTTATTATATAAGTTATTGCTAGGTTTGTATATGTTAGGTTTGTGTGTATGTCGTTTTGTTTGAGTATTTTATTATTTATATAGTTTAATATTTGTTAAGTAATAATTTATATTATTAGTATTTTATTAATATAATATAAGTGAGCTACGCAGTATTTATGGTTATACAATGGATGAAAGTTTGATATAGTTAATGTGTTAAGAGGTGGTTAAACTAGTGCCAGCATCTGCGGTTATACTAGTACTTTTAATTTATATATATATAGTATAAAATAAAGTAGAGATTTATAATGTGGATAGAGTAAATGAGAGTAATGATTGTAGGTAAAATTTAATTGTTATTATTAATTATATTACTCTAATGTTAAATTCTTTGAAAGTAAGGTTGAGTAAACTAGGATTAGAGACCCTATTATTCTTTATTTTAAAAATTTTTATTACTTAAGTAGTATAAACATAAATGTGATATTTAGTTTTATGTGTGTTTGAAACTTAAAAGGCTTGGCGGTGTTATATATCCTCCCAGGGGAGTTTGCTTATTAATTTGATAATCCTCAATTTATACTTACTTTTTTTTGAATAAAACAGTTTGTATATTGCTGTCGTCAGTTTATTTTGTAAAAATTTTGGAAAAAACTTAATAACGAAGTGGTTGTAATGTCAAGTCAAAATGCAGCTAATGAAAAAGGTTTAAAGTGAGCTACGATTTATAATTTTTAATCAGATTAAGTTATGTAATTGACTTATGAAGTTGGACTTGGTAGTAATAAAACGGATATAAATAGTGGGTTTTTGTGAATTAGGTTTTATAACGCGTACATATCGCCCGTCGCTCTTGTTGGGAAATAAGATAAGTCGTAACATAGTAGGGGTAGCGGAAGCTGTTCCTGGAATGTAATTACAAAATTTAACATAAGTAATGTGTCTCACTTACATTGAGAAAATAATTATATAGATAATTAGTTTTGAGTTATTGTTTTGCTTAAATAGCTTAAATTTTGAGAGCGTAACGTTGAAGGTGTTAGGGTGGTAGTTGTATCTTTAAGTATAATAATTGTTGGTTGTGTATTTATCTATTGATGGTCATCTGTGTATAGGGTGATTAGTAGTGAAAAAATGTATCCTTGAATAATACCAATACCAATTTCGAAGATAAAGTAACCGATTTGAATAAGTATAACTAGGCTTGATACTATGTATCTATTAGATAGTAATGAGATTGTTAAGTAGTCCCCAATTAGTGTTAAAATAATATGTCCTGCACTGATGTTTGCAGCTAGTCGAATAGATAGAGTAATAGGTCGTACTATGATTCTTAAGGTTTCAATAATGGGTAGGAATGGGATTAAAAATCTTGGGGTTCCTAGAGGGAGTATGAAGGCTAATCTTGAGTAGGGATTATTGAAATAAGATGATATAATTAAGGAGAGTCAGAGTGGGAGGGCTAGGGTGAAGGTTATAGCTAAATGACTAGTAGTACTGAATACATAAGGTATAAGTCCTAATATATTAAAATTAATAATGGTAATAAATAGAGAAGATGTTAATAGTCTAAATCCCCCTAAGTTTATTCTATAAGATCGGGTTGTTTGGGTGTTAATAGCTTGTTTGGGTATATTTATAATATTTGTTAAATTTGATGGGTTGATTCAGTAAGAGGAATTAATAAAAAATAGAGATCAGAGGGATAGTGTTCATGTTATTAAATGAGCTGAGAATAGTGTTGAGTTATGATCATCAAAAGAAGAGAAGATGTCTACTATCATATTATCATTTGTAGCTAATATTTGAGCTGGTTTTTGGGGTTTTGTTAATTATATATAAATTATTGGTATTTCATCATATAATAGATGTGTTTAGAATTATAATGGATCAGAATATAATAAATAAAAATAATCAGTTGATGGGGGATAGTTGTGGCATATAAAAGGTACTAATGGGTATAGTAATTTAAAATTGACAATTTTATGTTATTTATTAACTAACCTTTCTTATTCATTTATTAGGTTTAGCCATTTAATAAAATGGTTTATATTCACAATTTCAAGTGTAATAGGTATAAATGAGTGATTAGCTCCACAAATTTCTGAGCATTGGCCATAATAGAGACCGGGTCGTCTTGGGTACAGTATTAGTTGGTTTAGTCGTCCAGGGATGGCATCTACTTTAACTCCAAGTGAGGGTACTGTTCATGAGTGAATAACATCTGCTGAGGATACAATAATTCGTGTATTGGTTTTTATAGGTAAAATTAGGTGGTGATCAGTTTCTAGTAGTCGGAAATTTCCTAGATCTAATTCATTTGTGGGAATTATATAAGAGTCGAATTCAATATCTAGAAAGTCTGAATATTCATAACTTCAGTATCATTGATGCCCTATAGTTTTGATGGTAATTAGAGGATCATTAGTTTCGTCCAGTAAGTATAGAAGTCGTAATGAGGGAAGGGCTAAAAATAGTAGAATGACTGCCGGAGCGATAGTTCAGATGGTTTCAATTTTTTGTCTTTCGGTGATGTTTAAGCAGGAAAATTTATTGGTCATGAGGATTATTGATATATATATTACTATAGTAAGTACTATAATAATAGCAAATATGGCGTGATCGTGGAAAAAAATAATTTGTTCTATTAAAGGTGAACAAGCATCTTGAAATCCTAATTGTCCTCAGTAGGTCATATTTAAATATAAAGGGCTCCTGTTTCAGGGAGGCTGTGGAAATCAATTGGTAGGCGATTATCTCATTCTAGGGATGTTGTTAGGTGGTTAGATCAGATAATTGTTCGTTGGGAAATCAGGCTTTCTCATACAATAAAGATGAAGAATAAAACACTGGTTAGTGATACTATAGATCCTATTGATGATACTATATTTCATTTGGTGTAACAATCTGGGTAGTCTGAATAACGTCGTGGTATACCGGCTAAACCTAAAAAATGTTGTGGAAAAAAGGTTAAGTTTACTCCTAAGAATATGGTTATGAAGTGGGCTTTAGTTCATTGTTGATTTAGTCTTAAACCAGTAATTAGTGGGTATCAGTGATTAAATCCTCCAAATAGAGCAAATACTGCCCCTATGGATAGGACATAATGGAAGTGGGCTACAACGTAATAGGTGTCATGGAGTATAATGTCTAGAGAAGAATTTGATAGAATAATACCAGTTAACCCCCCCACAGTAAATAGAAAAATAAATCCTAATGCTCAGAGTATAGGGGTATTATATTTAATTGGGGATCCATAAATTGTGGCTAATCAACTAAATACTTTAATTCCTGTAGGGATTGCAATAATTATTGTTGCTGATGTGAAGTAGGCACGAGTATCTACATCTATACCGACTGTGAATATGTGGTGGGCTCATACAATGAAACCTAGAAGCCCAATTGATAGTATTGCATAGATTATTCCTAAGGCTCCAAAGATTTCTTTTTTAAAAGAGTGATGGGAAACAATATGAGAAATAATACCAAAAGCTGGAAGAATTAAAATATAGACTTCTGGGTGTCCAAAAAATCAGAATAGGTGTTGGTATAGGATGGGGTCTCCACCTCCCCTTGGGTCAAAAAAAGTAGTATTAAAGTTTCGGTCAGTTAGTAATATTGTAATAGCCCCTGCTAGTACAGGTAAGGATAGGAGTAGTAGGATTGCGGTAATAAATACGGATCAGGCAAATAGAGGTAAACGTTCTATTTGTAGACCTTCTCATCGTATATTTAAGATTGTTGTAATAAAGTTAATGGCTCCTAAAATGGAAGATACCCCTGCTAAATGAAGTGAGAAAATGGCTAAGTCTACTGATGGGCCCGCGTGGGAGAGATTTCTAGATAAAGGGGGATAAACTGTTCATCCTGTTCCAGCCCCTCTCTCTACGGCTGAAGAAGCTAGAAGTAGTGTTAAGGAAGGGGGTAGTAATCAGAATCTTATGTTATTTATTCGTGGAAAAGCTATATCGGGTGCTCCTAATATTAGGGGTACTAATCAATTACCAAATCCTCCAATTATAATAGGTATAACTAAGAAGAAAATTATAATGAAACCATGGGCAGTAACTACTACATTATATAGTTGGTCATCGTTTAATAATGACCCTGGTTGTCCTAATTCAGTACGAATTATTAATCTTAAGGAGGTTCCTAGAAGTCCTGCTCAAATACCGAAAATAAAGTATAGTGTACCAATATCTTTGTGATTTGTAGAAAATAGTCATCGCATATTTAATAAATATTATAATTAGGGGGTATATAATGAATCTTCTTAATATGTTTAGTGAGATAACTGGGTTATATATTTTGTTAATTTTTTGTGTTTTTAGTGTTATGTATGATTTAATTATTAATATTAAAGATATATTTAAATAGAAGTATAAACTAATTAAAGTTCCTGTAAATAGGAATAGGGTTAGTATTAATATTTTTATTTCGATAAGTGAGATTAAGATAATTAGTTTTGATATAAATCCTAGTAGTGGGGGTAATCCCCCAAGCGATAGGATTAATGAAATGGTGATTATATTATTTGTTTTATTTTTATGAGTTAATATAAATAGGTGGTTTCCTAAGGAGGTGCTTAATAGGCTTATTAATGGTATAGAGATTATAATGTAATTAATAAAGTAGATTAAGGTTAGTGATCTGTTAATAGAGATTATTGATAATATTCAACCTAAATGTGAAATTGATGAGTAGGTTATAATTAATTGGATGTTGGTTTGGTTTAAGGCTATAATACTTCCTATAATAGTTGATATGATGGAGATTATAATTAGGATGAGTAAATTAGAGTTTATTAGTCTTAGTATAAGTAGCGGGGCCAGTTTTTGTCATGTAAGTATAAGAAATAAAATTATTCATGATATTTGTTTAGTAATTCTAGGAAGTCAGAAGTGTAGGGGAGCCCCTCCTAGTTTTAAGATTAATGATAATATAATTATGATTCCAATTGTATTATTACTGAATATTGAGTATCAGGATAAATTGTTGTTATATATAATAACGGAAGAAATGATAAGGATTCTAGATCTTATTCTTTGGATAATAAAATATTTTATAGAGGCTTCAGCTTCTAGCATTTTACCTTTGATGTTCATAAGGGGAAGAAATCCTATTAAATTAAGTTCTAAACCTATTCATATAGTTAGTCAATGTGAAGATGATAGGGAGAATATGGTACCTGTGAATATAATTATAATAAATAAAAAGTTAGAAGGAAAAAATTTATTGTTCATAAAGAGTAGAACAGTTCGAATTGCTCAAAATAAAGTTAGCAGCTTTATTTTATTCTTAATTACCCTTGTAATGTTTAAACACAGAAGGTATAGCCTTATGATTTATAACATCAATATAATCCGTTCATTCCGGCGCAGTGTTTATAAACAAGGATGTTTTGAACATCTAAGGTATGAGCCGAAATCATATATGATATATCATTTCTTGTTTATTTGAATTAAGTTTATTAAGGATTATTTATAATCATTATCTAGATTAAAAGTCTAGTGCTTAAAATTCGGCCACTTAATAGATTTATAGGTTAAGATCCTCATCAGTAAATACATGTATATAGGATTAGTCAGACAACATCTACGAAGTGTCAATATCATGCTGCGGCTTCAAAGCCAAGATGGTGATTTGTTGAGAAGTGGTGATATAAGATTCGTATTAAGCAGGTGAATAAGAAAATAGATCCGATTATTACATGAAGTCCGTGAAAGCCTGTAGCTACAAAAAAGGTTGAACCGTAGATTCTATCTGAGATAGAAAATGAAGTTTCTATATATTCTTGGGCTTGTAGTACTGTAAAGTACACTCCTAGAATAATTGTGAGGATTATAGATTGGGTCGCTTCTTTGTGGTTTCCACATATTAATGAGTGGTGAGCTCATGTAACAGTTACTCCGGACGCCAGCAGAATGGCTGTATTTAGAAGGGGTACTTGAAATGGGTTTAAGGGGTGGATGTGAATAGGGGGTCAACAGGCACCTACTTCTGTATTTGGGGCGAGTCTTCTGTGGAAGTAAGCTCAGAAGAATGCAAAAAAGAAACAAATTTCTGATGTAATGAATAAAATTATACCTATACGTATACCTAATGAGACTTTTATAGTGTGGTAGCCTTGAAAGGTTCTTTCTCGAATAATGTCTCGTCATCATTGGAATATAGTTATTGTGATGAGGAATAATCCTAAGGACATAGTAATAATACCGTGATTATGAAATCAAGAGGTTAGTCCAACGGTTAAAAATATTGCACCCAGGGACCCTGTGAGAGGTCATGGGCTGAATTCTACAAGGTGGAAAGGATTTCGAGTCAT